TATTTTAGGAACCATATGAATAATGGAGAAACTCCATGAAAGGAACATTAATGATTCATATAAATCACTTAACGGGAAATGTCTCGAATAAATCCAACGAGTAACTAATAATCCTGTTATACAGAAAAAAGTGGCTATCATGCCTTTTTCTGACGGATCACATAGTCCTACGATTTCATGGACTAATAAAGTCACCAAATAAATCGTAATGACAATTGAAATGATCGAAAAAGAGATGTGAGTGAATATATGTTCTAAAGTCGCAAATATCATAAAAAAAAATCATTAAAAAAAAGAGGGGTCCCTCAATTACGGAATGTAAATTCCGAATTAAATTCATTATAGGATCTAATGTGTCCTTTTTAGAGGATGCCGCCACTCGGACTCGAACCGAGATGCTCTAGCACTGCTTCCTAAGAGCAGCGTGTCTACCGATTTCACCATGGCGGCTTGATCGAAATAATAATAGCCCATATGATGTTCAATCGTCGAGATTGAAAGATTCAATGCAATATATTTTAGGAAACGTTAGAATCGATGAATAAAGACTCGTTCAAATGAATATTTGAACTTCAATAATCCTTAGTATCCCGATATGGTGTCATTTTTAACAACAGGCTTTCACGTAGTATAAGTTCTTCTGGAACAGTTGGAACTAGATGGTTATGTCCTCAGTTGAGGTCTAGAACTAAGAATTGTCCCTTTTTTATATAATTTTTTGATGATTCATTTCTCATTTATCTGATTTCATGGATCGGAAATGAAAAAAGATTCATTTTTCACTGAACAAAAGAAAATAAATAGGATTTTTTATGTATCACAATTGGATAACTACATCCAAGGGATTTCTATAAATATTTAGATAGTTTGGTATCAAAACTGTATTAATGGTTGGGATCCTCATTGTATACATAATTCGTGTGAGGATTTACCGAACCAATTAGGTATTGGGCTGCACATAAAACAAAAGAGTTTCAATCTCTATTGGAATTCTACGCTATGTACTTTACTTATAAATAAAGTATATTCTATATAAAATAGATTGATCGATCCTACGGTCCAAACATAGGATCTATTTTGGATTAAGGAAGATTGAATTATTCTTCGTACATAAATATCGACCTAAAGGGGATCCGGGGAGTTTTTATTGATTGGGTCGAAACAAGAGGGAATCTATGTAGTGATTCGGAGAGTTACAAAGCAAAGTCTTAAAATATATATTTCAATCAATTAGTTTCAAGGATCCATTCATTTTTACTACTGTCGTTCATACTTGTTTCAGATCTTCCAAAAATCTTAATGATGTATAACTATTGGAGATACATAATCGAATAAACTTCTTCCTAAAAAAAGAAACTTCTTCCTAAAAAAAATCTTTTTTTTTTGGGGGGGGGAAATAACAACCCCCATCTCGCGAATTATCAAAATCTACTATAATGAAAAGTGAAACCTTGTATTTTGTGTTTAACTATTTCTTTTTTGTTGTTGTTTGAAAAACAACAACAAAAAAGAAATAGTACCGTTCTTAGAACCCAATAGACAGAATAATTCTTATTCTACATACCACAACAGCCGGTTCAGTTCTATCTCATATAGATGAGTTCAAAACATTAGTTAATGTGAATTATTCATCTTATAAATCATCCAATTCATCGAGTCATGTCGATTCAGATTATTCCAAGGCTTTATTACTTGTTTGTCGCACAAAAAAACTTTTTGAATGCCCGGTAGAAATAGATTTAGCTAAAGATAAAGCTTTTACCGCCGCCCAATATCCCTTTTTCTTCCAAATATTTCTACGAATACGCTTTTTTGAGATAGAAGTACGTTTCTTTGGAACCGCCATTTTAAAATAAAGAAGTTACTTTTATAGTTGGATGTGAAAGACATGTATTGTTCAAAATGGATCGTTCTTGCTATTCATTATCTATATTTATTCCATAGCGGATACTTCCTTCATAACATACAAAAATATAGATACGTGTGCATCACATAGAGTACACTAGGGATAAAAAAAGAAATAGAAAAAAGAAAAACGATTTTCAAAGGAATTTTTTTTTGTTCCACATCTCTATTACATACAATGCCCGAAGAAAGAAGAATTCGTACTAATTTGTACCTTCATATCTTCATTCCGATCTATGTCTATGAGGTCCGCTACCATAGAAATCGAACCGGTTGTTGTTGATAAGAATCAAAAAGGGTTCCAATTCATATCTCAATCTCAGTCTATTTATATCTCGTTGTCTTACATTGAATAAATCGAAAAGCTTAAGAATCCTTACCTAATTTAAGAAAATAATAATTTAAAATTTTTCTATTAATTGACCAAGCTCGAGGATAGAGTACGATTGGTAGTTAATCTGTTAAACGATACATTACTTGAGAAAGGTAATTTTAGTAATCTCTTATTTCAGTTCTATGCGAAGTGACGAGTATCATAGGATTTCCTATAAACATAAGTTTATTTTATTGGAATAGAAGCCAATCAATCAGTTCTACAATGAATTAATTAATGACTCCGAATAAACTAACTAAAATAACTAGTATTTTATTGGGTCGAGTTATTGGCGGATTCTATGATCCATATCCCAATAGAGTACTTTTACCTTTTTTTGGTGTCATTCCTTTTCCTTACTATTTACTATATGGATATCAATCGCCGTAATAGTGGAATGATTGAAAATCTCATATTCTTTCTTTATCTTAATAAATATCTTAGTTAATAACTAAATGGTCAGTTTTAACCAGTGACTTGGTCATTTGAACAATTGTAACTTCTTGATTTAAATTTCTTTTTATTCAATACGATATTTGGGAAAGAATCGGAATAATTAAGAATTCAAAATCCTATTTGAGTTCTTTTCTATCTTGATTTTTATTTATTTATTTGACTTCCGAAAGAGAGAAGAGCTGGTGAATCGGAAACAATTAATAAGAATAAAAAAAGTTTGATTTTCTTATGGAACATACATATCAATATGCATGGATCATACCTTTCGTTCCACTTCCAGTTACTATGTCAATAGGATGGGGACTTCTGCTTGTTCCGACTGCAACAAAAAATCTTCGTCGTATGTGGGCTTTTCCTAGTGTTTCATTGCTAAGTATAGTTATGGTTTTTTCGGCCGATCTGTCTATTCAGCAAATCAATGGCAGTTCTATCTATCAATTTCTATGTTCTTGGACCATCAATAATGATTTTTCTTTAGAGTTCGGCCACTTGATCGACCCACTTACTTCTATTATGTCAATACTAATCACTACTGTTGGAATCATGGTTCTTATTTATAGTGACAATTATATGTCTCATGATCAAGGATATTTGAGATTTTTTGCTTATATGAGTTTTTCCAATACTTCTATGTTGGGATTAGTTACTAGTTCCAATTTGATACAAATTCATATTTTTTGGGAACTGGTGGGAATGTGTTCGTATCTATTAATAGGTTTTTGGTTCACACGACCAATTGCAGCCAATGCTTGTCAAAAAGCGTTTGTAACTAATCGTGTAGGGGATTTTGGTTTATTATTAGGAATCTTAGGTTTTTATTGGATAACAGGTAGTTTGGAATTTCGGGATTTGTTCGAAATCTTCAATAACTTGATCCATAATAATGGGGTCAATTCTTTATTTGCTACTCTGTGTGCCTCCCTATTATTCCTTGGTGCAGTTGCTAAATCCGCACAATTTCCCCTTCATGTATGGTTACCTGATGCCATGGAGGGGCCCACTCCTATTTCGGCTCTTATACATGCTGCTACTATGGTAGCAGCGGGAATTTTTCTTGTCGCTCGGCTTCTTCCCCTTTTCACAGTCATACCTTACATAATGAATCTCATTTCTTTGCTAGGTATAATAACGGTACTATTAGGAGCTACTTTAGCTCTTGCTCAAAAAGACATTAAGAGAAGTTTAGCCTATTCTACAATGTCTCAATTGGGTTATATTATGTTAGCTCCAGGGATAGGTTCTTATCGAGCTGCTTTATTCCATTTAATCACTCATGCCTATTCGAAAGCATTATTGTTTTTAGGATCCGGATCGATTATTCATTCAATGGAACCCATTGTTGGATATTCTCCAGATAAAAGTCAGAACATGGTTCTTATGGGTGGTTTAACCAAATATGTGCCAATTACAAAAACTACTTTTTTATTAGGTACACTTTCTCTTTGTGGTATTCCACCTCTTGCTTGTTTTTGGTCCAAAGATGAAATTCTTAATGATAGTTGGTTGTATTCACCGATTTTCGCGATAATAGCCTGTTCCACAGCAGGATTAACTGCATTTTATATGTTTCGGATGTATTTACTTACTTTTGAGGGGCATTTACACGTTCGGTTTCAAAATTACAGTGGCACTAAAAATAGCTCGTTCTCTTCAATATCTATATGGGGAAAAGAAGGACCGAAACCAGTTAACAAAAATGTACTTTTCTCAGTAATGAATAATAATAAAAAGGTTTCCCTTTTTTCGAAGAAGATATATCAAATTGATGGGAATATACGAAATTTGATGCGATCCTTTAGTACTCATTTTGACAATAAAGACACTTCCATGTATCCCTGTGAATCGGACAATACTATGCTATTTTCTCTACTTGTATTGGTCCTATTTACTTTGTTTGTTGGATCCATAGGAATTCCTTTCGATCAAGTAGGAATGGATTTGGATATATTATCGAAATGGTTAATCCCATCGATAAACCTTTTACATCAAAATTCGAACTATTCTGTGGATTGGTATGAATTTGTGACAAATGCAATTTATTCAGTCAGTATAGCCTATTTCGGAATATTCATAGCGTCTCTTTTATATGGGTCTGTTTATTCATCTTTTCAGAATTTAGAATTAATTAATTCATTTGTTAAAATAGGTCCTAAGAGACTTTTCTTGGACCGAATAATAAATGTAATATACAATTGGTCATATAATCGTGGTTACATAGATATTTTTTATGCAACATTCTTAACTAAGGGTATAAGAGGATTAGCCG